AATTTACTTACGATACGTAGTTGACATTCATCAAAAGGGTCTAATGAATTATGAGTTCAATACATCCTGTTTAGCAGAAAGACGGATATTCCTTGCTCATTATCAGACAATCACTTATTCACAAACCTCGTGTGGGGCTAATAGTTTTCATTTCCCATCTCATGGAAAACCAAAACCCTTTTCGTTCCGCCTAGCCCTATCCCCCTCTAGGGGTATTTTAGTGATAGGTCCTATAGGAACTGGACGATCCTATTTGGTCAAATCCCTAGCGACAAACTCATATCTTCCTTTCATTACGGTATTTCTGAACAAGCTGGATTTTAAAATAGTTATTGATGATCTCGATCCTGAGGACTATATGGAAGCGCTTGATGATGTGGATATTGATCGTATTGATGATGATAGCGATCCTGCTAAGGACTATATGGATGCGCTTAAAGATGTGGACGATATTGATGATCGTGACTCTATTTATTCGAACTTGGACTCGGACCCGGAGCTGAGGGAGGAGTATACGGCGGATGATGAGATACTTAGGTATATCATCGAGTTGGAAATAGACCTAGCTTCTATCAACTTGCAATTCGAATTGGCAAGAACAATGTCTCCTTGCATAGTATGGATTCCAAACATTCATGATCTGTATGTGGATGAGTCGGAGTCCCTCGGTTTATTATTGAACTATCTCTCCGGGGATTGTGAAAGACGGTCCACTAGAGATATTCTTGTTATTGCTTCGACTCATATTCCCCAAAAAGTGGATCCCGCTCTAATAGCTCCGAATAAATTAAATACATGCATTAAGATACGAAGGCTTCTTATTCCACAACAACGAAAGCACGTTTTCACCCTTTCATATACTAGGGGATTTCACTTGGAAAAGAAAATGTTCCGTACTAATGGATTCGGGTCCATAGCCATGGGTTACAATGCACGAGATCTTGTAGCAATTACCAATGAGGCCCTATCGATTAGTATTACACAGAAGAAATCAATTATAGACACTAATACAATTAGATTCGCTCTTCATAGACAAACTTGGGAGTTGCGAGCCCATGTAAGACCGGTTCCGGATCATGGGATCCTTTTCTATCAGATAGGAAGGGCTGTTGCACAAAATGTACTTATAAATAATTGCTGCCTTATAGATCCTATATCTATCTATATGAAGAAGCAATCATGTTACGAAGGGGATCCTTATTTGTACAAATGGTTCTTCGAACTTGGAACGAACATGAAGAAATTAACGATACTTCTTTATCTTTTGAGTTGTTCTGCCGGATCGATCGCTCAAGATCTTTGGTCTCTACCCGGACCCGATGAAAAAAATTGGATCACTTCTTATAGACTCGTTGAGACGGATTCTGATCTAGTTGATGGCCTATTAGAAGTAGTAGAAGGCGCTCTGGTGGGATCCTCGCTTCTTCGGCCCGAACCAAGGAATCCCTTAGAGATGATGGAAAATGGATCTCGTTCTATCTTTGATCGTAGATTTCTCTATGAATCGGAGTTTAAAGAATGGGCAGAAGGCACCGACCCGCAACAGTTAGCGGAGGATGCAGTCGATCACATAGTTTGGGCTCCTAGAATATGGCAATCTTGGGGCTTTCTATTTGATTGGATCGAAAGGCCCAATGAATTGGAATTTCCCTATTGGGCCAGGTCATTTCGGGGCAAGCCGATCATTTCTGATGAAGTTAATGATGAATATTTTGATTATGCATTTTATGGTGAAGGGGATGGTGGATATGATGAAGAGGATGAGCTTCAAGAGAATGATTGGGAGTTCTTGCAGAGTGAAACCATGGAGTACCCGGGACGAGATAGATCTTCCAAAGAACAAGTCTTTTTTCGAAAAGGCCAATTCATTTGGGACCCTGGAGATCCACTCTTTTACATATTCAACGACGAGCTCTCTGTCTTTCTGTTTTCACATCGAGAATTCTTTGCAGATGAAGAGATGTCAAAGGGGCTTCTTCTGACTTCCCAAAGGGAGACTCTATATAAACGCGGGTTTAGCAAGAAACCGAAAGAAAAGTACTTCGAATTTTTTATTAATCGCCAGAGACGGAGACGGCTTCGAACCATTAGTTCATTATATAATAGATCTTTCCGTTCTAATATTCAATCCGCGAGTTATCAGTACTTATCAAACCTGTTCCTATCTAACGGAAGGCTGTTGGATCAAATGACAAAGACATTGTTTAGAAAAAGATGGATTTTCCCGGATGAACTGAAAATTGGATTCATGTAACAGGAGAAAGATTTCCCATTCCGTAGTCGTAAAGATATGTGGCCATGAAAGAGGGATTAAGTGGAACAGAATTGACTGGGCGGTAGAGTCGTGGAAATACTTGTTTTTTCCATATTTCGGACCTTAGCTCCACGGAACAATATGCTACTGCTGAAACATGGAAGAATTGAAATCTTAGATCAAAACACTATGTATGGATGGTATGAACGGCCTAAACAAGAATTCTTGAACAGCGAACAACCAGAG